TTACTGGTTTTCCAAATTAATCCTGCGGATACATATAATTCAGAAGAATATGTGAGTGATTCATATACAGCATCCCTTTCTTTTATCAACGGTTCCACCAATTGATATGTTTCCCCAAAGAATTGAAATTCAATTTCTTGATCTGTATCTTCAATTTTTGGAAACTTATAAAGTTCTTCTGTTAAGCCCCGATCCATGAACCCACAAAATCCTTCAAATTGTATCTGATTCAACCCAGGTATTGTAGACATTTCCCCATTTTCATCCCCGAGCATTTTGAATTTCCCATTTATCAAAAAAATCCCATTCTTTTCTCATTCTTCATCGAATCATATGAATCGATCTAATAATGATGGAATTGAATTTCTATTCTGTTTACTGAATCACATGAAATTTTATCTAACTCCATATACCATATAATATATATGGAATGTATGAAATATGGAATGCGTATGAACAGAAGAAGAAAAATTATACTCAAATTTGAATTTCTATTTATAACAAACAGATCCAGAAAATAATTGATAAATGCCATTTAGCCTTATGGAGTTTTGTATAGAATATCAAAAAAAAATAATAATTCAATTTCTACCATTATTATGATATTACATATTCCAATCCGATTGAATACCAGAAAAATGAAATGAATTCCTGATTTGATCTGTTCGTTGAGATAAAGACAAAATAATCATAAAATATATATAGAATATATATAGGGAGAGAGTTGATTTTTCTAGCACTTAATTTTTCATGGATTCCATTGTTCAAAAAATGATTCGCATAGAAAAGAGATGTTTTTACCCCCTTTTTAGTTTTTTAGTTTTTTAGTAGAATATTTAGAATATGATTGAAGTGCGTACGAAAAGAGGGCTTGTATTTATTAAACATGTGCAGATATAGCATTTCTATTTATATATGTCTTTCCTCTTTTCTTTTTATTCCATTATAGCGCTCTAGTGGAGACAACACATGGCGCGTTCTATCAAAAATTCTATTTTTTCTTTAATTTTAATCTATTCAATGAAAAATTGAAACACGATAATTTCTTGCTGATTCCCTATGGACATCATATCTAGATAGATAAAATAACTCATTAGATAACTATAGCTGTGTAACAACTTATGTTCTGGGGTTTACATAGAATTGCTCTTATATTATTATATTATAATATAATTGAAATAAAGAAAGTTTTTTTTTATTGAAAAAAAATCAATACTGATTAGTTATGTATCCATTTTTATTTTATTATACCATTATAAAAAGACAAGGGAAGAAGAATCGTCCATAAATTTCCAGTCAATAGTTAATAGTTAATGGTTCCAATTTATTTGTCCTGAATTTTGACTTTTGTAACTGAGAATCCACATTTTCTTTTTCAATAGAAAAGAAAAAAGAAAGGGAAAGTTTTTAGATATTGTGTGTCTTGAGATACTATGACCAATTGAAGGTATGGATCCAATCTAAAAATAAAAAGGGTCTCATTTTTTTGTTTGTAGCCTTTTGGCGACATGGCCGAGCGGTAAGGCGGGGGACTGCAAATCCCTTATTCCCCAGTTCAAATCCGGGTGTCGCCTGATCAACAAAAAACTCGAAATCCTATATTCTGTTTTGCTGATATAACTCGACAAATTTTCTCCAGCAAAAACAAGTGTAAGAAAAGGACTCTTGATACTTTCTTGAGTATAAACTTCCGGAGGTTTTGTTTTCTAAAGTGTTGTAGTCTAGGATTCAAGGAAAAACTAGAGTAGTGGAAGGGAATCAGTAAATCTTGATATGGTAGCCCCTCCCCTACTAATGGAACTAATGGAGGGGCTACTAGCGGAGTCTTGAATTAGATTGGATAATGGGAGTGTCTAATTAACTAATGAATGGTTGTAGAAGGGTTGGAAGATACTTTGTATAGAGACTGATGAAAGTCTCTGAGTGTTCAGGCATCCAATTAATATTAGATTGGATGGATAATTGGCTTTTACTTTTACTTAATGAGGGACACCAAAAGAAAGAATAAGTCTTATTATTGCTACATGTGAGTAACATTCTTTTGATACTTCAAAAAGTGTTACTGCGTATTTTGCTTGTGCTTAATGGTTCTCGATTTTACTAGAAATCATATAAGAACTTGTTATAAGTTATAAGCGGATTTATTGAAGTGTTTCATCAACGGTGGTGTGTCAGAATTCCCTTTTCTTTTTGACTATGCGCCGGTAATTACACTATTATTTGTGAACAATAATGGAAAAATTCCTTCATATTTGTTTCATATTCATAGAGATAGGGGACATAATACACATGGATATAGTAAGTCTTGCTTGGGCTGCTTTAATGGTAGTCTTTACATTTTCCCTTTCACTCGTAGTATGGGGAAGAAGTGGACTCTAGGGGTACTCCTAATTGGGTTGAGGAATCAAACCGTATCAATTGTTTTCAAGATCGTTTTGCAAAGCCTTTTTTTTTTACTATTTTATTAGTCTTCATTTCGAAATTCTTGGATTCTAGTGAAGTTCTAGTGAAGTAATGTATTCTATGAATAATATATATGAATAATACCCTTTCAATCAAAATCAAACAAACAGTTCAATAATTCCCATGTTCGTATTTCGAAAGTAAACTTGTTTTTATTTCCTTCCCTCTTTACTCTTACTGTTCAAAGAGAAAAAAAGGAGTTTTTTTTATTTAATAAGATCTTGCCTCAGTGGAGTCACATATTGCACGCTTACCCCCTGTTTTATTTATTATTTTAGGAATTTCATTTATGCCATGCTTTATTGACTCATTTCATATCATGGATCAAAGAAAAGAAGTGAAATTTTAAATCGGTAGGGTATACCCCTTTTTCGAAACGAAATACGAAGAAAAGTTACCATAGAACTGAACTCTTTGGATCATCTGTCAACTGCTCAATGAATTACTTCTTTGGAATGTTAAAAAAAAAGGATTACTTGGTTTTCGTTTTTTTTTTATAAAATTAATATATGCCTATTCCATTCCATTTTTCCTTCATTTCTGATTATTTTCAATATGAATCTCGGTATCCATCAAAAGAATCAAATCCATGAAATGAAAGAATTAGAAAATCGTAAGACTTGCCTTTCAATTATTTCAGATTGATTGAAATCAACACAAATAAAATAGATCAAGCGAAGAAATAAAATTGAGATACATATTGTAGATTTATCTATATTAAGCTTGTATCTTTATACATTACAATAATAGATATAGATAGTATGGTAGAAAGATTCATATATATTTTTTTCTACCATACTATCGAGTTTTATAGGATACTGCTGATTCTAGTCCATTCATTTTCTTTAAGCCGTGAAATTGGAATCCTTTTTTTCTTAAATCCTTGATAAAAAGTCAAGTTTCATTCAAATTAATCACTTTGACTGACAGTTTTTACGTATATTATAAGTAAAAAAGCGGTAGGAACTAGAATGAACAGCGCTGTAGCAATAAATGCGAGAATATTTACTTCCATAATTTCATTGTTTTTTTTTTTACTTCGCAATAACTCGGGATTTAATCCCATAGAGATGAGAAATTTGTCGCTTGTAAATTCAATGCGATGACTTATATTTCAATGACATCGAATCGGATCAATATCATGAATAACAATATCTAAGCTATCAAATCGATTCACCGTCGAGAATTGAATAGTATAACATAGGAAGATCTTTTATCCACACCGAAAATGGGATTCCTGGTCCAATCAAAAGAATTCCTTTCCTTTATTTACTTTATTTATATATATTCTTTTCCACTCTTTCTTTTCGATAATCTACCACCTTCCTTGTCCAATCATCGGATGATGTATCGTTGGGAATGAAATTATGTCATTTGTATCCCCTTTCACAGAAAATGGAGGGATCAATTGATGTATTTTTTTTATTGCATCCGTCGGGACTGACGGGGCTCGAACCCGCAGCTTCCGCCTTGACAGGGCGGTGCTCTGACCAATTGAACTACAATCCCAGGGAAAGAAAGAAAAGTGTACAGCATAGCTATTCTTATGATTTCATTCAAGCCATTTTCTATTTAGATTTTAGATTCGAATCGCCGTGTTGTAACAAACAAAGGCGCGAGTGATATATTGATATCCATACGGGTATGCACTTTAGTGAGAGCGGCGCGGATTACTAGTTACTAGGAATCCTTTCGTTATTGCCAAATAAATCGATCGATAATCAATTTTAAAATGAAAAAAGAGTCTTTTTTGTTTACTTTACTCTTTCTTTATACTTAATGATCCTGATATGAATCTAGATCGTTATCAAGTTCAGAATTTATGGGAACAAATAAATAGAACAAATAAAAAACAAATAGCGGTAGGGATGGATATATCAGAAAATTGGACTTTTTTTTTATTCTTCCCTACTTTTTTTCCCTACTTTTTTTGTTTTTTTGTTTGGCTTTTCTGGAAAACAAAATACAAAAAAATGGGCATTTTTTGTTATGGCGGATCAGCGAATTATTGGGCCGAGCTGGATTTGAACCAGCGTAGACATATTGCCAACGAATTTACAGTCCGTCCCCATTAACCGCTCGGGCATCGACCCAGGAAGAATCAATTCTAGGTTTATTGATAATCCACGATCAACTTCCTTTCGTAGTACCCTACCCCCAGGGGAAGTCGAATCCCCGCTGCCTCCTTGAAAGAGAGATGTCCTGAACCGCTAGACGATGGGGGCATATTTGCCTGACCGCGATCATACTATGATCATAGTATGAACAGTTTTTTGAAATTGTCAATATAATGGAATGGTATGACTAGATGCCAAACCAAAGCTTTTTCCATCTTTTATGATTTTCCATTTTTGATTCATGATTTATACTCAGTAAATCATTCATTTTAATCGCCACTCTATTCTATATAGAAATGAATTAGATAAATTCAATCTATTATAGATATATAAAGAAACTAGATTATATTAATAATACAAAGTATAAGATCCCTTCGGGAAGTGATTGGTCTGACATAGACATAAAAAAGGGAGTTAAAC